GCTTTTAAAGGAAAATCAGTCTTCCCCTGGTTTTAGGGTCCAGTATTTCTTGGTGCAAATCCAAGTGAAAGCTAGCCCTAATAGCTTAACTTCAAAGCATTGGTCTTGTAAACCAAAGACTGAAAACTGACAATCTTCTTAGAGCTCAAGACAGAGAGAATCTAACCCTCACAACTAGTCCCCAAAACTAATATTCTACTTAAATTATATCTTGTTTAGATAGCTTAACCAAAGCATAGCACTGAAAATGCTAAGATGAATCCTAAAAAATTCTCCAAACACAAAGGTTTGGTCCCAGCCTTGAAGTCAACTATTATTTAATACACACATGCAAGTTTCCGCACCCCTGTGAAAACGCCCTAAAATCCCTAATAGGGAATAGGAGCCGGTATCAGGCACTACCTAACCGCCCAAGACACCTAGCCTCGCCACACCCACAAGGGCTTGCAGCAGTGGTTAACATTGAGTATAAGCGACAGCTTGACTCAATTAAATTATTTAGAGCTGGCCAATCTGGTGCCAGCCGCCGCGGTTACACCAGAAGCTCAAATTGACCTCTATCGGCGTAAAGCGTGATTAAAGCCACTACCTCTTGGAATCCAACTAAAACTGAGCTGTGACACGCCTGTTACCCAAGAAGACCAAAGACGAAAGTTATTCCAACCTTTCCCACTTGAACTCACGACAACTGAGAAACAAACTGGGATTAGATACCCCACTATGCTCAGTCGTAAACCTTAAATTACACCTTCATCGCCAGGGAACTACGAGCCAAGCTTAAAACCCAAAGGACTTGACGGTACCCCATATCCCCCTAGAGGAGCCTGTCCTATCATCGATAACCCCCGTTTAACCTCACCATTTTTTGCTAATCAGCCTGTATACCTCCGTCGTCAGCTTACCACGTGAGCGTCAGTGAGCTCAATGTTTATTCAACTATACGTCAGGTCAAGGTGCAACTCATATTATGGAAAGAGATGGGCTACATTTTCTAACTTAGACTACACGAAAGACTACTAATGAAAACCAATCAGAAGGAGGATTTAGAAGTAAAAGGAAACTAGAGAGTTCCTTTAAAACCGGCACTGGGGTGTGTACACACCGCCCGTCACCCTCTTCTACTCCGTACAAACAATTTTTAACTCCCCCCTCCACCTACAGAAGAGGTAAGTCGTAACATGGTAAGCATACCGGAAGGTGTGCTTGGACTCAGGATATAACTTAATGAAAGTATTTCGCTTACATCGAACCTATATTTGTGCAAACCAAATTATTCTGAGCTTAACTTCCAGCCCCAACCTCCTATATTCAATAATCTTAACTTTTTCTCCCCCAATAAAACATTTTTACAACTTAGTACCAGGCGATGAAAAAATTTTTCTGGAGCATTACACAAAGTACCGCAAGGGAAAGATGAAATATTAATGAAATATATTTTAAGCATAAAAAAGTAGAGCTTTCCCCTCGTACCTTTTGCATCATGGTTTAACTAGTCTAATTAGGCAAAAAGATTTATAGTCTAACCTCCCGAATCTAGGCGAGCTATTCTAAGACAACTTAACGAGCCAACCCGTCTCTGTCGCAAAAGAGTGGGAAGATCTTATAATAGCGGTGACAGACCTAACGAGCCTAGCGATAGCTGGTTGCTTTTAAAATGAATTTTAGTTCCGCTCAAAGGCCTCATGATATAAATAAATCCCCTTTGAAGCAATTCAAATAAGGTCCAGCCTATTTGAAAAAGGATACAACCTCAACCATTGGGTTACCATGTTTTTACATGCTTAAGTAGGCTTAAAAGCAGCCACCTTCTATAAAAGCGTCAAAGCTTAACCATCTCTAGACTCAATCCCTCAAATACCTATTAACCCATCACCCCTAAAAAGCAACTCTATATCTCTATAGAAAATTTTATGTTAAAACTAGTAACAAGAAGAAGCCCTTCTCTATAATGTATCTGTACATCAGCTAGGACACCCCACTGATACTTAACGCTTTTAATTCTCAATTAGCAACACCCCAAGAAAAACCTGTTTTCTATCGCGTTAACCTTACACAAGCACATTCCAAGAAAGATTTAAAGAAAAAGAAGGAATTCGGCAAACATTAGCCTCGCCTGTTTACCAAAAACATCGCCTCTTGACTTAACCATAAGAGGTCCAGCCTGCCCAGTGACATTGTTCAACGGCCGCGGTATTCTAACCGTGCAAAGGTAGCGTAATCACTTGTCCTTTAAATGAGGACTAGTATGAACGGCCACACGAAAGCTATACTGTCTCCTTTTTCTAATCAGTTAAACTAATCTTCCCGTGAAGAAGCGGGAATAATCATATAAGACGAGAAGACCCTATGGAGCTTTAAGCAATTGAAACACTTGTACCCACCTTCTTCACTTCCACATAACACTTAACTCCACATTTTGTTTCTAGCTTTAGGTTGGGGTGACCACGGAGAAAAAACTATCCTCCACGCCGAAAGAGTTAATCTCTAAACTAAAAACTACACCTTTAAGTATTAATATATTAACCTAAATTGACCCAATAATTTGATCAACGAACCAAGTTACCCTAGGGATAACAGCGCAATCCATTTCAAGAGATCTTATCGACAAATGGGTTTACGACCTCGATGTTGGATCAGGGTATCCTAGTGGTGCAGCCGCTACTGACGGTTCGTTTGTTCAACGATTAAAACCCTACGTGATCTGAGTTCAGACCGGAGTAATCCAGGTCAGTTTCTATCTATAAAGAGCTTTCTCCAGTACGAAAGGACCGAAAAAGCATGGCCAATACATCACGCAAGCCATCTATTTTACACTATGCCCTCTACTCAATAATCAAAAATCTACCACCACATTTTAGACAAAAATAAGCTAATGTAGCATAACCCGGCCTTGCTAAAGATCTAAACCCTTTTTATAGAAGTTCAAATCTTCTCACTAGCTTTGAATCTACTCATCATTCAACCCCTTTGTTTTATAATTCCAATTCTTTTGGCAGTTGCATTTCTCACCCTAATTGAGCGGAAGACTCTAGGCTACATACAACACCGCAAAGGCCCTAATGTCGTTGGTCCAACAGGCCTCCTACAGCCAATCGCTGATGGTATCAAACTATTTATTAAAGAACCAATTCGACCAGCCACCTCCTCACAAACACTATTTCTCCTCACCCCCATTCTAGCTTTCACTCTAGCCATAATTTTATGAGCCCCACTACCTATGCCATTTCCCTTCTCAGAAATGAATCTTGGCATCCTATTTATTCTCGCCTTATCAAGCCTAACAGTCTACTCAATTCTCGGCTCAGGATGAGCATCCAACTCCAAATACGCCCTAATTGGAGCCCTTCGGGCAGTTGCTCAAACAATCTCATATGAAGTTACACTAGCCCTAATCTTACTTTGCACCATCCTAATATCCGGCAATTTTACGCTTCAAAACTTCAATATCTCACAGGAATCAGTATGATTCGTTCTACCAGCCTGACCCCTAGCCTTTATGTGATACATCTCTACCTTGGCTGAAACTAATCGCGCCCCATTTGATCTAACCGAAGGCGAATCAGAGCTCGTCTCCGGATTTAACGTTGAGTATGCAGGGGGCCCCTTTGCTTTATTTTTCCTAGCAGAATATGCTAACATCCTCATAATAAACACAATCTCCTCAATTATTTTTTTAGGATCCTCAACCCTATTTAATTTACCCTCACTAACCCTAACTCTAGCTATTAAAGCTTCTTTACTCTCAATTCTCTTTTTATGGGTACGAGCCTCATACCCACGATTCCGTTATGATCAACTTATGCACTTAGTCTGAAAAAACTTCCTCCCCCTAACCCTTGCCATCACAATCTGATTTATTACCTTTCCAGCTATTTTCTTAATAACTCCCCCACTTTTGTGGAAACGTGCCTGAAAGCTAAGGACCTCCTTGATAGGGAGAACAATAGGGGTTCAAACCCCCTCGTCTCCTTAGAAAGATAGGAATTGAACCTATAACTGAGAGATCAAAACCCTCTGTAATCCCCTTTTACTACTTTCTAGTAAAGTCAGCTAAACAAGCTTTTGGGCCCATACCCCAAACATGTTGGTTAAACCCCCTCCTTTACTAATAAATCCATATGCCTCTTCCATAATTATCTCTAGCCTTGCCATCGGAACCATCACCACCTTAACTAGCTTCCATTGAATCCTTGCCTGAATCGGACTAGAAATTAATACTCTAGCGATTATTCCACTAATAACCAAGAACCCTCACCCACGCTCCATCGAAGCCTCAACAAAATATTTCCTAACCCAAGCCGCAGCCTCAGCACTAATCTTACTTGCCTGCACACTCAATGCTTGATTATTGGGCGAATGAGCTATTAACAACTTCTCCAACCCCCTCTCAACCGCACTAATATCAATCGCCATCTTAACTAAATTGGGCGTAGCACCATTCCACTTTTGACTACCTGAAGTTCTACAAGGACTCTCCCTTCAAACAGGGCTAATTTTGTCAACATGACAAAAACTCGCCCCCATAGCCCTCCTTCTCCAACTCTCTCAAACTCTAAACTTAAACCTAATACTCCTCTTAGGCCTTATTTCAACACTAATTGGAGGATGAGGGGGAATTAATCAAACCCAAACTCGAAAAATTCTAGCATTCTCCTCTATTGCCCATTTAGGCTGAATAGTCGCCGTCCTAAAACTCTCCCCAGAACTCTATCTTCTTAATTTCTCCCTGTACATCATCATAACATCTACCCTATTCTACATGTTTTTAACCTTGAACTCAAAAAATATAATGCAACTAACAACATCCTGACCTAAGATCCCAACTTTAACCGCATTTTCTCTCCTATCTCTCCTTTCCCTTAGCGGCCTACCACCACTAACAGGATTTTTACCTAAATGACTTATTGCTCAAGAATTAGTCAAACAAAACCTAACACTATTTGCCCTCCTCATTCTCATATCCACCCTCCTAAGCTTATTTTTTTATCTCCGCCTTACATACGTCATTTCACTTACACTTGCCCCAAACTCCCCCTCTTCATCCCCTACCTGACTATTCAAGAAAAAAAATCATCTGTCAATTCCCATCCTCCTAACACTATGCCTCCTTCCAACTTCCCCATCATTTTTTATTATCTAGAAACTTAAGTTAAACTAAACTAATGGCCTTCAAAGCCCTTAACAGAAGTTAAAATCTTCTAGTTTCTGTAAGACTTGAAGGACACCAACCCTCATCTTCTGAATGCAACTCAAATACTTTTATTAAGATAAAGTCTTCTAGAATAACGGGCCTCGATCCCGTAACACTTTAGTTAACAGCTAAATACTCTATCCAGCGAGCTTTAATCTACTTCTCCCGTATTTGGAAAAAACGGGAGAAGCCCCGGCAGAACTATCTGCTTCTCAGGAGTTGCAATCCTGCGTGTAACACTCCAAGGCCTGATAAGAAGAGGGCTAAACCTCTGTACTCGGGGCTACAACCCGCTGCCTACTCTCAGCCATCTTACCCGTGATAATTACCCGATGATTATTTTCCACAAACCATAAAGATATCGGAACCCTCTACCTAGTCTTCGGCGCATGAGCCGGGATGGTGGGGACCGCCCTTAGCCTGCTAATCCGAGCTGAACTAAGCCAGCCAGGGTCACTTTTGGGTGATGATCAAATTTATAACGTAGTCGTAACTGCTCACGCTTTTGTAATAATTTTTTTTATGGTCATACCTATTTTGATCGGTGGCTTTGGAAATTGACTAGTCCCTCTAATGATCGGCGCCCCTGACATAGCTTTCCCCCGAATAAATAACATAAGCTTCTGACTTCTCCCACCTTCCTTTCTGCTTCTTCTGGCCTCAGCGGGAGTTGAAGCCGGAGCAGGCACAGGTTGAACAGTTTATCCCCCCCTCGCAGGAAATTTAGCTCACGCCGGACCATCAGTCGATTTAACCATCTTCTCTTTACACCTAGCCGGGGTCTCATCCATCCTTGGCGCTATTAATTTTATTACCACTACCTTGAACATAAAACCCCCAACCCTAACACAGTATCAAACCCCCTTATTTGTCTGATCTGTTTTAATCACAGCTATCCTCCTCCTTCTATCACTACCAGTGTTGGCAGCTGGAATCACTATACTCTTAACTGATCGCAACTTAAACACCACCTTCTTCGATCCGGCAGGAGGAGGAGACCCAGTTCTCTACCAACACTTATTTTGATTCTTTGGTCACCCAGAAGTTTATATTCTAATTCTACCTGGCTTCGGCATCATTTCCCATGTTGTCACATTTTATTCAAGCAAAAAGGAACCTTTTGGCTATATGGGTATAGTGTGAGCTATAATATCAATTGGCCTCCTAGGCTTCATTGTATGGGCCCACCACATATTTACAACTGACCTAAATGTGGACACCCGAGCCTATTTCACTTCTGCTACAATAATCATCGCAATCCCTACTGGAGTTAAAGTATTCAGCTGACTTGCAACCATACACGGAGGGGTTATCAAATGGGACGCTGCTATACTCTGAGCCCTAGGTTTCATCTTCTTATTTACTGTTGGGGGACTAACCGGAATTGTTCTAGCTAACTCCTCCCTCGACATTGTCCTTCATGATACTTACTATGTAGTAGCACACTTTCATTACGTACTTTCTATAGGAGCGGTTTTTGCAATTATAGCTGGATTCGTTCACTGGTTCCCACTATTAACAGGATTTACCCTCCATGATACCTGAACAAAAATTCACTTTGGAGTAATATTTATTGGGGTAAATTTAACTTTCTTTCCCCAACATTTTCTAGGTCTTGCAGGTATACCACGACGGTACTCAGACTACCCAGACGCCTACACCCTATGAAACACAGTATCCTCAGTAGGCTCATTAATTTCACTAGTTGCCGTAATTCTAATAATGTTCATCATTTGAGAGGCCTTTTCATCCAAACGCCTATTCTCCTCCCCAGAACTAGCTTCAACTAATGTCGAATGACTTTACGGGTCTCCCCCACCTTATCATACATTTGAAGAAGCCACTTTTTCCTCAAGCTAATCCGAGAAAAGAGGGAATCGAACCCCCATATTCTAGTTTCAAGCCAGACACATAACCACTCTGTCATTTTCTTTGAGAAATTAGTTAATCATAACGCTACCTTGTCAAGGTAGAATGATGGGCTAAACCCCCATATTTCTCTATGGCCCACCCCCTGCAGCTCGGCTTTCAAGACGCAGCATCCCCTATTATAGAAGAACTTTTACACTTCCACGATCACGCTTTAATAGCAGTTTTTTTAATTAGCGCCCTAGTTTTATACATTATTTCTACCCTAATAACAACTAAACTATCTAACACCAACACCATTGATGCCCAAGAAATTGAAATGGTTTGAACTATTATACCTGCAATTATTTTAATCGTTATTGCTCTCCCATCCCTTCGTATTCTCTACTTAATAGACGAAATCAACAACCCAGATATCACCATCAAAACTATTGGACACCAATGATACTGAAGCTATGAATACTCAGACTTTGTTGAATTAAATTTCGATTCTTATATAATCTCTTCTAAAGACCTCATACCTGGCCAATTTCGTCTATTGGAAGTTGACAACCGTATAACCACCCCAATTGGCATAGCTACTCGTATGCTAATTTCAGCAGAAGATGTTCTTCACTCATGAGCTGTCCCAACCTTAGGTGTAAAAACCGATGCAATTCCAGGACGCTTAAACCAAGCCTCATTTCTAATTTCACGCCCTGGGGTGTATTATGGTCAATGCTCTGAGATTTGCGGAGCAAATCATAGCTTTATACCAATTGTAATCGAATCTCTACCTATTAAAGAATTCCTAAACTGAACATCCGCTTCAGTAAACTCCTCGCTAAGAAGCTATAAGATAAGCAACAGCCTTTTAAGCTGTAGACAGGTGACCTCCGCCCACCCTTAACGAATGCCTCAACTAAACCCCTCACCTTGATTTCTTATTTTATTATACTCATGGACAATCTTTCTAATTTTCTCTACCTTGAAAACCTCAAAATACACTTTTCCTAATGACCCAGCCAATTTTATCAACAAAAATGATAATAAACCATGATCTTGACCATGACCTTAAACCTCTTCAATCAATTCGCTTCCCCTTTCTTACTAGGAATCCCATTAATTTTAGTTGCTACCATTTTCCCATGATTCTTATTCCCCTTACCCTCTAATCGTTGACTACCCAATCGTCTTATTGCAGTTCAAACCTGATTCTCAAAGACTTTTACCAAACAAATCTTTACCCCCATTGGCCTCTTAGGACATAAATGAGCCCTAATTTTAACCTCCCTAATAATCTTTCTTTTAAGCATCAATCTTCTTGGCCTGCTTCCGTATACATTTACCCCCACTACACAACTCTCCATGAACTTAGGCTTAGCTGTCCCCCTCTGACTAGCTACAGTTCTTATTGGATTTCGAAATCATCCAACCGCATCTCTAGGCCATTTCCTCCCAGAAGGAACCCCAACCCCCTTAATCCCCATTTTAATTATTATCGAAACTATTAGCCTCTTTATCCGCCCACTAGCCCTCGGAGTTCGGCTAACAGCTAATTTAACTGCAGGACATTTATTAATTCAACTCATCTCAACAGCCACATTGACCCTCCTTTTTTTATCCCCTCTTGTTTCATCCCTAACCTTCATCACTCTTCTCCTGTTGACCATTCTAGAGATTGCCGTAGCTATAATCCAAGCCTACGTATTCGTCTTACTACTAAGCCTTTATCTTCAAGAAAATACTTAATGGCACACCAAACCCACGCTTTTCACATAGTTGACCCTAGCCCATGACCAATTACAGGTGCAACAGCAGCATTCATGCTTACCACTGGATTAGCAATATGATTTCACTTTAACACCACTTGAATTTTATTTCTAAGTCTGTCACTCATGTTCTTAACCATATTTCAATGATGACGAGATATTATTCGAGAAGGGACTTTTCAAGGCCATCACACCTCCCCTGTCCAAAAAGGTCTACGTTATGGCATAATTCTTTTTATCACCTCTGAAGTCTTCTTCTTCCTAGGATTTTTTTGAGCCTTCTACAACGCCAGCCTTGCCCCTTCGTTTGAAACAGGAGAATGTTGACCCCCAACAGGCATCTCCCCACTAAACCCATTCGAAGTTCCCCTCTTAAACACTGCCGTTCTATTGGCCTCTGGAGTTTCAGTTACATGATCTCACCACAGCATTATGCAAGGTAACCGCAAAGAAGCTATCCAATCCTTAGCCATCACAATTATTTTAGGTTTGTATTTTACTATTCTTCAAGCCTTAGAGTATTATGAAGCACCATTTACAATCGCCGACGGAATTTACGGCTCTACTTTCTTCGTCGCTACAGGATTTCATGGGCTCCATGTTATCATTGGTTCCCTATTTTTACTAACCTGTCTACTTCGCCAAATTAATTTCCACTTTACTACCCAACATCATTTCGGCTTTGAAGCCGCCGCTTGATATTGACACTTTGTAGACGTCGTCTGACTTTTCTTGTATGTCTCAATTTACTGATGAGGCTCTTATTTCTTTAGTATAACTAATACTAATGACTTCCAATCATTTAATTCTGGTTAAACTCCAGGAAGAAATAGTGATTTTATTTTCCTCAACTGCTCTTATCATCGCCATTATTTTAGCCCTAATTAGCTTCTGACTACCCCTCATTTTGCCCAACTCCGAAAAACTTTCCCCATATGAATGCGGGTTTGACCCATTAGGATCAGCACGACTCCCTTATTCAATACGATTCTTTCTTATCGCTATTCTATTCCTTCTATTTGACCTAGAAATTGCTCTGCTACTCCCCACACCCTGAGCAGTTCAATTTTCTTCCCCACTAACCACCATCTCCTGATCATTTATTATTCTATTACTCTTGACCCTAGGCTTCATTTATGAGTGATCCCAGGGGGGCCTAGAATGAGCCGAATGAAGAGTTAGTCTAACAAGACAGTTGATTTCGACTCAACAAATTATGGTCTAATCCCATAACTCTTCTTATGCTTTCAACACATGAACCGTGACTTCTTTCAACCACATTTTTCCTAAGTCTTCTTGGCTTATCATTTCACCGAACCCACCTTCTATCAGCCCTACTTTGCCTAGAAGGGATAATGCTATCCCTTTACGTAGGTCTTAGCCTATGAGCCACTAAAATAACATCAGTCTCCTCAAACATATTTCCAGTCATTATACTTACAATATCAGCCTGCGAAGCTGGTCTAGGCTTATCCCTAATAATCGCCACTGCCCGATCTCACGGCTCAGACAATCTAAACTCCCTTAATCTTCTTCAATGTTAACAATCTCTATTCCACTTACCCTTCTCCTCCTATCTTCATGACTCTTCCCTGCCAAGCGGTTGTGAGAAGCCTCCACAACCCTATCCTTAATTCTAGCCACACTATCACTAACCTGATTTTGCCCCCATAAGACCTTTTTACTTATTAACCCTTACTTTACTATTGACCAAATTTCATCCCCCTTGCTAATCTTGACCTGCTGACTCACCGCTCCCACCCTCCTAGCTAGCCAAAGCAAGATCTCTAAGGAACCCATTTCACGACAACGAGCCTACATTTTCACCATTATTATACTCCAAGCTACTACCCTCTTAGCATTCTTAGCAAACAATCTAATTCTATTTTTTATTATATTCGAAGCAACTATAATCCCAACGTTGATCATTATTACACGATGGGGCGCCCAAAAAGAACGCATAATAGCTGGCACTTATCTACTCTTCTACACCTTATTTGGCTCCATAGCCCTATTAACAATTTTACTTTCTTTTCACGAAAGCCTCGGTACCTTGTCTATTCAGGCCCTAAAAGATCTCTCCTCACAACTTAACTCCCTACCCTTCGCCCCGATGTGATGGGCCGCTTGTTTTCTAGCTTTTCTTATTAAAATGCCACTGTATGGACTGCATCTTTGACTACCCAAAGCCCATGTTGAAGCCCCTATTGCAGGCTCAATAATCCTAGCAGGCACATTACTTAAACTAGGGGGCTATGGCATCCTTCGGATGGGCCTTGTGATAGATGACTCTCTCCTGACAATAGCACCACCCCTAATTATCTTTTCCTTATTTGGAGTCTTTTTATCAGCTATTTTATGCTCCCGACAAACAGACTTAAAATCCCTAATTGCTTTTTCATCCGTTAGTCATATAGGCTTAGTAATCGCAGCTGCAATGATTAAGACTGAGTGAAGTATTGCAGGCTCAATAATTTTAATAATTTCACATGGCCTAGTATCCTCAGCCCTATTCTGTCTCGCAAATACATCTTATGAGCGCACAAACTCTCGAACTATGATGCTCCTTCAAGGCAGTCAAATTATTTTTCCCTTGACTGCTGCCTGATGACTGACCGCCACACTGCTAAACCTAGCCCTCCCACCATCTGTAAACTTCATCGGAGAGCTCTCAATTTTAGCATCCCTCTTCCAATGATCCAATTTTACCCTAATCCTTACTGGACTAAGTGTTATTTTCACCACATCATACTCCCTCTATTTATTCTGATCATCTCAACGAGAGCATCTTCCACCACACACAAAACTTCTAACTCCTACTCAAACCCGTGAACATGCCCTACTAGCACTTCATATTATTCCCATCCTATTTATTACTATCAAACCAACCATAATCTATTAGTGAATATAGTTTATCTAAAACCCTAGTCTGTGACCCTAGAAATGAAAGCTCATCACTCTCTATTCACCGAGTTTGTTAGGGCAACAACGAAAACTGCTAATTCTCGTTTCCATGGTTCAACTCCACGGCCAACTCAAGCCCAACACAAATTAATTTTTCTGTTAAGCTGTGAACTCCCCCCTAATCGCCACTTCATGCTACTTACTCAGCATGCTAACTTTATCCATACCTCTTCTTCTCCCCACTTCCCCCACACTTCACTCACTGACAAAATCTGCCGTTAAAACATCCTTCTTTATCTCAACCCTTCCTCTTTTCCTTCTAGTTAATGAAAACTTCCAAACCACTACAATTTCTTGAAAATGGTTTTTTATTTCATCTACCACCCTCAATTTCTCTATTCAATTGGACCCCTACACAATTATATTTATCCCAATTGCCCTGATGGTATCATGAAGCATTATTGAATATTCTCTGTGATACATACATGATGACCCAAAAATTCGACTGTTTTTCAAATATCTTCTTACTTTTCTTCTAGCAATAATACTTCTAGTATCAGCAGGCAACTTGATTACACTGTTTATCGGCTGAGAAGGGGTCGGAATTATATCATACCTCCTTATCGGTTGATATTTTACACGAAGCAACGCTGGCGCTGCTGCACTTCAAGCTGTTTTATATAATCGAATTGGGGATATTGGCTTTCTATTCACTATTTTTTGACTGGCCTCTTCTTTTGACTCCATTGACTTTAACTATATTTTCACCATAAATATTCCAACCTCACTTATCATCGCCTTCATCATCGCCGCTGCAAGCAAGTCTGCCCAATTTGGCCTCCATCCCTGACTAGCTTCAGCTATAGAAGGCCCAACCCCAGTCTCCGCCCTCCTCCACTCCAGCACAATAGTCGTCGCCGGAGTCTTCCTCCTTATTCGCATTCACCCAATTATTGAACATAACCAAACCGCCCTTACTATCTGCCTTTGCCTAGGCGCGATCTCAACTGCTTTTGCCGCAACATGTGCTTTAACCCAAAATGACATTAAAAAAATTATTGCTTTCTCTACATCCAGTCAACTAGGACTCATGATCGTAGCAGTTGGCCTTAATCTTCCCTTCCTAGCCTTTTTTCACATCTCTACCCACGCCTTTTTCAAAGCTATGCTTTTCCTATGCTCAGGGACTATTATTCACAATCTAGAGGATGAGCAAGATATTCGTAAGATAGGGGGTCTACAAAAGTTACTCCCCATTACCACCACCTGCATCACTATCGGGAGCCTTGCCTTAATAGGCACACCATACCTAGCAGGATTCTTCTCTAAAGACGCTATTGTAGAGGCCATCAACTCATCCAATGCAAATGCTTGAGCCCTAATTATTACAATTATCGCCACCTCATTCACTGCCGTTTATAGCCTCCGAGTAATCTACTTCACCTCTATAAATTTTCCTCGCTTCAACCCAACAATTAATATTAACGAAAATAACCCAACCTCAACTAACCCTGTTAAACGCCTTGCCATTGGGAGCATTATCTCCGGCTGAATTATTTATCAGATTCTTATCCCCCCTTCACCCATCACACTAACCATACCCACCTACATAAAAATTTCAGCCCTTCTAGTAACCCTCCTAGGATTCCTAATTGCACTTGACCTGGCCCGAATTTCCTGAACCATAGTCCCCACCCAAAACCTATCAAAATCAATTAATACCTCATTTTACCCACTTATTATTCACCGCTTAACCCCATCCACTTTCCTTAATTTTAGTCAATACACCTCATCCCACCTAATCGATACCCTATGACTAGAAAAACTAGGCCCTAAAGGTCTTGCTAGCTCCCAACTGCCCCCAATCAAGATAAATCAAAATGTCCAACATGGCCTCATTAAAGTTTACTTGTCAATCCTAGTTATTTCCCTAGTAATCTGTTTAATTTTCTTACAGCTCGTAAGGAACCACTATAATGGCCCCGAACTACCTCCAACACCGAAAACAAAGTTAATAACAAAGCTCAGCCTCCAATCATTAACATTCCCCCCCCCAAAAAAAAAAACATCATTGACCCCCCAACCCACTCCCCCCCATAAGCCACCTCACTGTTACTAGACATTACCCCCCGTTTATTCCCTTCCCCAATTGCCCATCAAAACATCACTAAAACTACATACCCCACTGAATAAGCCAAAACCCCCACACTTCCCCAGGCCTCAGGGTAAGGCTCAGCAACCAATGCCGCTGAGTAGGCAAATACTACCATCATTCCCCCCAAGTAAACTAAAAACAGAACCAATGACAAAAAAGAAACCCCACCCCAAATTAAAATTAAACAACCCGCCCCAGCTGAACTAACCAACCCTAAAGCCGCATAAAAAGGAGAAGGGTTAGAGGCCACCCCTAACAAGCCCCCCACCAACAGCACTTCTAAAAAAAACTTCATCCATTCCTACCAGGACTTTAACCTGGACTTGTAGTCTGAAAAACTACTGTTGTATTCAACTATAAAAACCTAATGGCCCCAATCCTACGCAAAACTCACCCAGCCCTCAAAATTATCAACAACTCCTTTATTGATCTCCCATCCCCCGCCAACATTTCTGCATGATGAAATTTCGGCTCACTTCTTGGCCTATGCCTCATTGCCCAAATTCTCACAGGCCTCTTCCTAGCCATACACTATGCTGCCGACACCTCAATAGCTTTTTCTTCTGTAGCCCATATCTGCCGTGACGTTAACAATGGCTGACTCCTACGCAATATCCATGCCAACGGAGCCTCCTTCTTTTTTATCTGCATTTATTTTCATATCGGCCGAGGCATATACTACGGCTCCTTCCTTTTTAAAGAGACATGAAACATCGGAGTAATCCTCTTCTTCTTAGTCATAGCAACCGCATTCGTAGGCTATGTACTCCCTTGAGGACAAATATCCTTTTGAGGCGCCACAGTTATCACCAACCTCCTCTCAGCCGCACCCTACGTCGGAACTGACCTTGTTCAATGAGTCTGAGGTGGATTTTCAGTAGACAATGCCACCCTAACTCGATTCTTCACATTTCACTTCATCTTACCATTTGCAATTGCCGGCCTCTCGATCCTCCACCTTCTTTTTCTACATCAGACCGGCTCGTCCAACCCAACAGGCTTAAACTCCAACCCAGACAAAGTTCCATTCCACACCTACTTCTCTTACAAAGATGTTCTAGGCTTCATCATTCTTTTAGCCCTACTAACTGTACTATCCACATTTACTCCCAACCTGCTGGGCGATCCCGATAATTTTACCCCCGCTAATCCCCTAGTGACTCCCCCCCACATCAAACCAGAGTGGTACTTTCTATTTGCCTATGCTATCCTACGCTCCATTCCAAACAAACTAGGGGGAGTACTAGCCCTATTACTCTCAATTCTTATTCTTTTCCTCATCCCATTGCTTCACATCTCCAAGCAACGAACCATATCCTTTCGACCATTAACTAAGATTTTATTTTGAATTCTAATCGCCAACATACTAATTCTAACCTGAATTGGAGGTCAACCCGTAGAAGATCCATTCATCATTATCGGACAACTAGCCTCCATCTTCTACTTCTTAATCTTCATTCTGCTCATACCCATTTTGAGCAACTTAGAAAATCACCTTACTTTCTAATTATGGCAGTTGTATTATCACACTCCTTAACCCTCCAACATACTCCTCCTAATACCGCCCTATTTAAACGCATATTATACATCCTATGTATAATAGAGCATTCATTTTATTACCACAAGCATATCTTTTCCCTACAATAATATTAATAGTACTATGTACATTCTATGTATAATAGAGCATTCATTTTATTACCACAAGCATATCTTTTCCCTACAATAATATTAATAGTACTATGTACATCCTATGTATAATAGAGCATTCATTTTATTACCACAAGCATATCTTTTCCCTACAATAATATTAATAGTACTAATTTATGGGAACTTTCCTCTAATAAGCCTAGCAAATCCCATTTTCCCTAAATTTCTTTTTTTTCACTATATTATATTGCAAAATTAAATTTATGGGAACTTTCCTCTAATAAGCCTAGCAAATCCCATTTTCCCTAAATTTCTTTTTTCACTATATTATATTGCAAAATTAAATTTATGGGAACTTTCCTATGAAAGCCTGGCAAACCCCATTCTCCATAGATTTCTTCAATGTCTTCCCCACAAATTTACCTCTTACCCCAGCCAATGCAACTCTTAAAAAATCAATATATATATATATATATATATATATGTAATTACATTAAAATCTACGCTACTCCCCTATTTAAGCACGCTTTTAAAGGAAAATCAGTCTTCCCCTGGTTTTAGGGTCCAGTATTTCTTGGTGCAAATCCAAGTGAAAGCTAGCCCTAATAGCTTAACTTCAAAGCATTGGTCTTGTAAACCAAAGACTGAAAACTGACAATCAGAGAGAATCAACTAGTCCCCAAAACTAATATTCTACTTAAATTATATCTTGTTTAGATACCAAACACAAAGGTTTGGTCCCCGCCTTGAAGTCAACTATTATTTAA